CCTAGGCCTTCTCAGTCGGCGCTTCCTTATCATGAATAGGAAGAGGTTTGAAGAAAGCCAATGGGACACCTCAAGACTAGGACTTGAAAAAGGACTTCTCTTCGGTCAGGCGAGTAGAGGATACGCTTTGTCGCCTTCTGAGCTCTACGAAAGAACTCTCGCTTTCTAAACCCATAGGCCTAAGCCGAAAAGGTGGACGGGTAGAGGAGCGAAAGTAAGCCTACAACTAGGCAGCCGATTGCTAGGACCGACAATAGCAGTAAGACTTCCAACCATTAGCAAGGCAAGTTAACTTGAAGCAAGAACTCTTAGGCAAGGAGGGGCGTAGCCTCTTTCGAGATTCGAAGAATGGCGTATAAAAAGAGTAGTCAGAGGCAATTCGCTAATATGGAGCTGTTTATATCGGCTGAAGGAAGAGTCAATAGGTGCACCAATCAGCCATGGGATAGGACAACTCCGGATCTTCTGATCTTGTGGCAACCGGTCGATGGTCAACAAAGGATCCTGTCTCAAAGGACATTTTCGTGGACTGTATCGCCATCTTAGGACCCTTGAGGGAACCATTGCTGGGTCTGGAAACGTGCTAAATAACGCATTTTTTGAACCGGAAAGTCTGTATCGACTAAGAACCTAACCTACAAAGGGGTTGACCTCGGAACCCCAAAACCAGGGACTCATCTCGGATTCATCCAGTTTGGATAGTTAGAAGACTGGGCTGTAGAGGAAAAGAATCTCTATGACCTTCTGACTTTCTCGTGAACAGCCTTTAGTGGTTAGAGAAGGGGCAGCTTTGTAACCTGATCTTGGGATAATAGGTGCATGGGGAAGGTCACCTACAACTTTTCAATCGTAATGCAAGAAGGAAGTCTTTCTTTTTTGCCTTCTATCGCGGTGGGATATTTTGATCTTGAACTCAATCGTACTGTCGGAGTTCATTCGGAGATGTCTTTGCTTTCGTTTCTGAATTCGTAGATTGCCCTTCTTTCTTCTCTTCATTATTCCATTCCTTAGCTGCCGTTCATAAGAATGCTTTTTTCGTACAAAATTGATTCAACCCTCCTCAACGTGGTAAGAACGTTAAGCCGTCAATGCCAGCACAAAAGACAAATATTCCGAATATCGTCGGTGACGTTAGCAGCCATATCTTCAGATAAGAAATAGTCATTGCGTGAAGTCTATGCATTAAGAACGAAATACTTAGGTCTTAGGTGTGTTGTACCTGATCGATTAATCCAGCGAGATGTTCTATCCCAGGATACATTTCCAGACATTTCCTGAGGGCTTTTCTCGGATCAGTCTTGAATGCTTTCCTTTTCAACCGGAAAATAGCTGATCAATGAACATCGTCTTCGCCGGCACCTATCACGGTTTTAGAGTATGAAGGGCTTTATGCCGTGCCTTTCCTTTAACCGAAAAACCGGAAAAGAAAGAGGGTTCGCTCTTGGCCTATTAGTTGGCTTAGCCGATATGAGCTTATATAGTCTCGGTCCTATGAATCTGACCGTACTTCCCGAGCCCGAGGGTCGAGCTGCGTTAAGCTCTTCTTATCAGATTCTGTTAACGCCGTCAACGCGAACTGCTGATGCGGCTGCTGACGGTTCTCTCATTTTCCTTTCTTCTAGCGCTTGACTTGGGATGGCACTGTCTCGCGAAGCTGGAAATAGAGTGGCTAGGTCTTGTGTTCCCGGGCTAGGATTTCGATAACTATTCTGCACCTCCTCCCGTAAGTTCTACCTCCGGAAAGACTTAATCCATTCACTTTTGGCCTTAAGGGAATAGAGGAAATGAAATGACTAACGAGACCAAGTTTTTCGGGGAAGTGACTTTTCGCTTGGACCCGGCCTTTAAAGAATGTCGCCGGATTGGAATGAATTCCACTCTACGAAGCAAGTAAGTATGAAACTAATCTAATACATTCTCGGTTGGAACCAGTTGTTTTGGTTCTTGAATTGGTCTCATCGTTAGCAAGCGGGCACCTACGAAGCTGATAAGCCGTCGAAAGCTTTGTCACGAATCTATATGCAAGCAGACTTGAAGCTAAGGAAAAAGGCGATCTCCCTATGACCTTTATCTATAAAATCTTGATGAATTCGCTATACGGACGCTTTGGAATGAATCCAGAAAGCACAGTAACTGAGATCTGCAATCTTCATAAATATGAAGAATTGATGAAGATGGATAATTTTCAATCAGCAGAGATGCTTTCCGATGATACATTTATAGTCAGTTATATAGTGAATTCAACCACAGTAGACGAAACAGAGTGGAAGGCTCCTAAGATGTCGGCTGTTCAATTGTCAGCTGCTATAACTGCTTACGCTCGAATGTATATGTATCCATTCATTTCCAGAGATGATTGTTTCTATACCGACACAGACTCTGTTGTACTAGGGAATCCTATATCAGACGATTTAATCTCATCCATTGAATTAGGTAAGTTTAAACTGGAATATAAAGTATCTAAGGGAATCTTCCTTGCCCCTAAGTGTTATATGTTAGAAACTGAAGATGGAGATACAGTTATAAAACACAAAGGTCCTGCAAAGGATTTTGTAACATCTGATTGGTTTAAAAACATATATGATGATACATCTAAAACAGAGGAGATACCAACAGAAGCTAACTTCAGAATCGATTGGAAACAACTCAATATTGTCAAAAAACAATTTATGATCAAACTAGCACTACCTAAGAGTTACAAAAGAGATAATATCTTCGATTCAAATAATATGTGGATAGACACAAGACCAATAGAAGTAATTGACTTAGGAAGTAAAGATGCTACCACTATTTTCAAATTAACAAAAATGATGAATAATGAGGCTTCAATCAGTCAGTCCTCTAATAAGACAGAAGAGAAAAGTACAAACAAAGAGAATAATACAGATGAGATAAATACAAACACTATTTCAGAAGAGACTAAGAAACCAACTCTATTCATTAACAAGCCTAAGAAGTCGAATAAAGCTAAATCTACTAATAAAAATCCTAAACCAGATGAATAACAAGTGAGCTGGGCCCTACCTCTCCCGACTCTCCGGTTTAGCCTTCGACCGGTCCACTATTCCATTCAACTAACAAGACACAACTCAAAAATAGTGAGGGTATCCTCCCTCCCCCTCACGCACTGTTTCCACCCCAAACTTCAAAATAAAACTGTCAAACTAAAACATCTGCTCTGATAACGACCATAGATATATATTTTACAAATCTATGATACTTTCAGGCCGGTACCATTGAAGATGTCCCTCTCGAGAAATGTATAATTTACCTCGCCATGGCCTAATAACCCTACCTCCTCTTTTTACAGACCTCGCTTTTGCTGTCAAACCCCAAGCTGGTAGAACTATATCTACTTGCAAGATATCGGGAGATATCCCGTCAGGAAAACAAAGAAGCGCCGTGTTGAGACATCGCACCCACATGCATGAGATCCCACTCTTATTAACAACATTAAGAACCACATCATCTATGTTCTCTAAATAGATATCCATTAGAATAAAATACATCAAACCTAAGCCCTTGGTAGTCTTTCTTCTATTTTTAAGGTATCCTAACATCTTCTCTAATGGATCAGTGTCTTTATCAACCTGAAGTTGACTTACGAAAAGTGATATCATCTGTCTAAGAGTAGGATTCTCTATCAAATCTTCTACTCTGCTCATTATGAGCTTTTTATCTATGGATGCAGCACCGGGTGCAATCTCTAATAGCTTAAAAGACCCAAATGTAACATCTGATTTGGATTTGATCAAATCGTCAAAAAAAGAAAACACAATATAGTTTGGATGGTAGGCTGTTACGTTGGGTTTCTCAATTCCCATCTTTTTCATGTATATAAGATGCGACAGAGCTGATTGCACTATTGGTAACATGATAGGATCATATAACTGAGATCCTGAAACAGCCCCCTTATCACACTCTTCCATTCTCTTCTTAAAAGCAGAAATATCGTTTCTAGAAATTAGAGGAAACTCCGAATGATTCGTCGAATAACATAGTTCAATGATTGTGAGGAACAACTCCATAGTTAATTCTTTGATTATATCAAACTCTTGATCACCTAGTAATGAACACAATTTCGTGTAGCATTAGAAACTAGGAGATTCTTAAACCGCTCCCACTTAGATTCCTTCAGTTTATCTGAAGAGACAATATCTTTACTTCGAACTGTTTGTTCGTATATATGATAATATTTAATCAATTCTGATATCTTTTTATCCCATTTATTTTTATCTTTTATAAGTGATTTATCATTTCTCATGAATTGAAATAATTCACTCAGAGACTCTGATGTAATTTCCCCTTGCTTTCTAGCTAAATGGCTTTTTTGTGTTATTTTTGACTTGTATGCACAGTACTCAGGTGAAATCAGATTATTATAAATAAACTGGTTAATTATTAGAAGGGGATCGCCCATATTAATAAAGACATTGGTATATATATAAGGAACTATTCCTACGTAAGGTACAGTTGTTATAAAATTATCATGTACGGTGTAGATAGGTGCATCTTCGCTCAATAATGATTCTACTACCTTTAAGGCTATGTATGCATCCTTCTGATGGATAAAGTTAGCGCATGCAGCTGCTTGAGTCTTTCTCTTATCTCTTCTCGTAGTTGGTACACTGAGAGTAACCCTTCTTCTCTTTTTGCTTATCCTTTCATAAACATTTATAACTTCTTTGTCAAAAGCCATATAATCCTGTTTTGTATTGTAAAAGGGTACATCATAGACTACAGCTCTATCCATTACAGAACAAAACCAGCTAATGCAGGAAATCAAATTCATCAAATTAGCTATATCAGGATATTTCTCCTTCCAAAATTCTATGCTAAGTTTAGCTAGATTAGAGCTATCCTTAGGACTTAACAAGGGACCATATTTATCCCTTATATCATTATGCATGCTGATCATGGTCTTCCCATATATCAATGGCATGAATAACCTTTTAATGAGCTTTCTATCTAATCTTGATTCTATGATATCCAACTTTGATTTATCATTGATTTTCTCATGCATAAATACCTTAAACTCTTTGAGTAAGCACATGTATACATCTTGTATTTGTCCATCATGGTCTGGAATAAGATTCGTTTTCCGAGCCATATCTTCGTTAAGAAGTAAATAACTCATTATCTGATAAGCACTTGCAGCTGCATCTTGTGTTATTGGTTGTCTATCATATTCATAAATATCACCCTCACACTGGGCCTTACCCAGGACCTTAGCTATGAACTGAAATGGTTCTGTTGCATCTTTAGCGAAGCTAATTAAACTCTCGTCAGAAGCGGAGATGAAACTCTCTTTCTCTTTATACCATTTAAGAGCATCATCATAATGTGTGAATTTCTGATACTTAAAGGCCGCCGATGTAGCTATTACATCCTTAGAAGGAAATCTTCTTTTTTGACTATTATTATTGTCAAATACTATTAAACTTCTAGCTAAATCCCGCTCATGAAAATGCAAGATACCAGATCGGTAGATTCTTCCACGAAAGTCCATAAAGGCAGGCAGATAAAATACATAAGATTCGTATGCGGACGCTATCTTGATTATGAAATCTTCATACCTTGCCATCTGGACCCGCTCTGCTAATTCTTTCAATAGATAACTAAGGTTGCAAACTTCCTTTATTTTATTATTATTGAAATAAGACTTCCTTAGAAGGTCGTTGACTTCTATCAAATTTACGCGAGCTAGTATACCAGGAATAAAAATTCCTTCTTTTTCTAAAGTTGCACGATTATTCTTAATGAACTCTAACATCTTTTTATTGATTTGAAATCCTTGTTTCTGAAGCCCATTCAATATTTTGCATAAATCATAATACTTTTCTTCTTTGATTTCAATATTGAAATTAGTTAGGTTATTTACTGATATTAGAGAAAACCTATTATATATATCTGTCGTAGGGTTGCTTAAGTACCCCCCTCTCATATCTGATAACATTATAGGAGAGTGTACCGGAGAAATACCAAGATCAATTGGAGTGTAACCCTCTAACTCTAGATTAACATCTATATGTTTGTATTCACTATCCAATATGTGCCTCCAATTTAACGGCTTGCAAACCATAGGAAGATTTAGTTTCAACGGGAGAAGAGTTAAGGCCTTCCTTCCGTATTAGTGTGTTCCATTTCCAGCGGGCAGGAGAAAAAGCATCAAAGCTCGCTTCTTCAGCACAAAAGAACCCTTTTTATCACCCTTCTAATGGTATGTTATACCTACCGGGTAGTACAGGATCTTATCTTCTTTGGTGCACGGCTCGTCTAGCCGGTCTATTCCAATAGCAGCTATTCAGCCCTCGTTTCATGATCTACCCGCTGTTACGGCCCTCTTTTCTCGCTGCTTCCAGAAGCTATTCTAGCCCCAAGAATTGGATTTAATTGAAGTTCTTTTAAGCACTCACTACTTCTTTCGCCATTAGGTATCGGAGAGGAAAAGGCTATTTTCCTAAACAACGACAGGCTACGGGCATTGATTCTTTCCAATTTTCTTCGCCTTTTGACGTAGCTTAAAGTGCAAGTGAAAACGTCATGTGAGGGATATTAAAAGAGAGGATAGAATGTTCCCTACCTAACCGTATACTAAGCGATCATTCGATAAGCCATCGGGGAGAAAGCGCTCTCCTCATATTAGCTTACATAGCTTATAGGCTTCTTTCCTTGCTGCACTCATTCACTCCGGTGGTAAGGTCTTGGAAGCCTTTGATTACAGGTCTAGTTGAACTAGCCTTTTCACCAGCCATTACGATAGTAGGTGTACCGTGAGTGGAAGGAAGGCAGCAAGAAAGATTCTATAACCCCGAGCTCTTATAAAAGCCCGACCTCATTGCGTACCCCGAACTAAAGAGGGGACTCCCTGTCAAAGAAAGGACTGCCTTAAAGCATTCCCGGTTCTTCCTTGAAAGAAAATGGTTATGAAGCAGCTCATTCGACTCAAGGGTACCGATTTATAGGCGAAGAAGGAAGACGACTTTGGTTCTAGTTCTATTTTCACTAAGCCAAATCTCTGTCCCGAGTGGCTAACTATTAAATAGTTTGAAGTCTCACCCCTTCTATTAAGGGCTACGAAAGATAGCCAACAAGACACCCAATGAGCGGCGGACTAGGGCTTGTGATCCTTATGTTAACAGTAGAACAAAAAGAAGAAAGGAGAGCTACCTTAGGTCGATGGGAAATGCCAAAGTCAAGGCATTTATCCGCCAGTGAAGTAGATCTCGAACAACCAATGCAATCAATCCCGAAAGAAAGGCAATCAGAAGTTGAGTACTTTCCTCTCTTCGGAAGAAAAAGAAGAGGATTCTCAGCCCGCCTAGAGTATAGCTTCCAGCTCGGCTAAGCAAGGACTCCATCCTAAGTAAAGCAGTCTGAAAGAAAGATGCCACTTTCACTATTTAGAATATGCATTTTCCTGGTACACCAAGCCTAAGCAGCTCAGCCGTTGAAGCGACTCTAAGCCAAACCAAAGAGACGGTCTATGGCGCTACCCCT